TTTCCTTCTTTCTATAGTGGAGATAGTCGCACGTAATGACAGATCACGGCCATATTATTAAAAGCTTGTGGTAAGAATGGGTTTCGTTCTAGTGCCCGGAAATAATATTCCAAAGCCTTTGTATGCTCTCCGTTGCTTGTGTGTATAAGGCCTATGTTATAGAGTATATAACTTCGATCATAGGGATCAATTTCTGGTCGCGTAGCTTCATAATAATTCTGTAAAGCTTCCGCATAATTTCCTTCGGATTGAGCCGACATCCGTTACGGTCGTTCATTCTATTCAAAGAATCTCCGTTCCAGAACCGTACGTGAGATTTTCATCTCATACGGCTCCTCCCTTCTGTGCATAGTACTAAGGGGAATAATCCATGGAATCCAAATTTCACTATTCTCATTATGAACTGACAGGAGCTGGTATTTTTACAAGAAATCCCTAGCCAGCCTTCCCGCAAGAGGTTTTTTCTTAACACCAATCGTATTAGTGCTAGATAGAAATGGTAACTCCAACGATTTCTTTGTCCTCAACGCCTACTATTTCCAGGAATTAGTCACTTCAACGATCTTTGATGGTTATACGGGTATCCAAAGTACGAACGAGATGGATGTTTGTTGTCCCAACCATTCTTGTTAGTCCCGATACCGATAAGGAAAAGGATAATTTATAACAAAGTTTTCGTGTTGTTGATTCCTAGGTGTAGTGCTTCTTCCCCTATGCCGCCTATTGGTACTAGTTAGTGGAGTAGGATTGACCTGCAATACAGAACCTATAGGTGTAACCTTTCGTTCAATACTAAAATCGACAATTAAAGTATCTGAGGCTGGATCAATCGAGGATACACGACAGAAGGAATTGTTCTATCTCCAAACTTTACCTTCACCAAGCGTAGGTTTATTTCAATAATTTTTTTCTTTCTATTCCGAACCACGTCTTTTTCTCGTAAAACTGAGGTGAGGGCTAAAAAAAAAAACAAGAAAAAAGAATCAAATCACACCATCTCTGTAATAGGTAAATGCCTTTTTTTCTCCTGAAGTTGTCGGAATTATTCGTAATAAGATATTGGCTACAATTGAAGAGGTCTTATCAATAAAATTTCCATTTATCCGAGATCTAGGCATAATTAGCAATCCATTCTATAATTCTTCTCATTACCCCTCGGGGAAAATGATCCCACAAACAAAGGAATTGTACAGTACAAAATAACATAAAAACAGACTAATTCTAAAAAAAAAAAAGATGTGGACCTTCCGCTCAAATTGTCCCCTTTTTTTTTGGACAAAGAGAGATATGAGATTTTTGAATCAGATTGGATTTCATTCCAATTTCGTAGTATACAAATGAACGGAACTATTACTATTTCATCTAAGTTGAATAAGCAAGGACTTTATTTTACTATGGATTCTGATAACTCGAGTCTGATAACTCGAGAAATTTGGATTTGGTTATGATCCAAAGAGCAAAAAGGATGGAATAATCATTCCATGATAAAATAGAGTAGAGTAACCATCCGTTTTGTTTGCATAACGTGTATACGCCACGCCATACAATTGAAATGAAATAGAAAAATCCATGGTACGATTGATGAATTTGTAATAGATCTATGGGGTAGCTGATGAGAGAAGTTGTTGTTGATAAATATGAAATTTGAAAGGCATTTTTTATTCCTATGGAACCATTGATCGGTCGTGCCTGTACTGCAATAATATGAATGACTCGCTATTCACTCGGTTTCTGGTTAATAATAAGATTATGTGGGAGAGATGGCCGAGTGGTTCAAGGCGTAGCATTGGAACTGCTATGTAGGCTTTTGTTTACCGAGGGTTCGAATCCCTCTCTTTCCGTTTCTGTTAATTTACCAACGTTACCGACCACAATGTATCAAATCAAATAAGAATTGATACCATTATTCCAACAGCTTTATTTGATAGAGATTCTCTATTCCTAATTACATTACTGTGGTACGGTACGTAAAATACAAATATCGGAAAGAGCAAAAAAGAAAAAAAATCCTACTGCTGATCGATTTGTGATACGTGAATGAGAAAAATGCGGATCAAGGCCCTTAGACCTATTTACTTCGGCGAAAAGGGGACATAATTGTCTGAACCTTTCTTTGTTATTTTCGTTAGGTTCAAGTCTGACGGGAATAATATTCTACGACTAACAACTCATTTATTTTTAAACCGATCCATTTACTATCTATTATTTGATTTACTAATCCTTTATATTGGAATGAGTCAATAGTCAAATGTTTTGGCAATTCCTCGGGGGGGGATGAAGCAATATAATTTTGAATCAGAGCTTTCGATCTTTGTTTATCCTTCGTAGTAATAATATCTCGGGGTTTGCAACGATAACTTGGTATATCCACTATACGACCATTAACTAAAATATGTCTATGGTTAACTAATTGCCTGGCTCCAGGAATGGTCGAAGCCATACCCAATCGAAAAAGGATGTTATCCAAGCGCATCTCAAGTAGTTGTAGTAAAACCTGACC